TAGGGGACATAACTCACATGGATATAGTAAGTCTCGCTTGGGCTGCTTTAATGGTAGTCTTTACATTTTCCCTTTCACTCGTAGTGTGGGGAAGAAGTGGACTTTAGAAGTACTACTAATTGAGTTGAGGAATCAAACTGTATCAATTGTTTTATAGATCGTTCTGCAACGCGTTTTGAACTATTTAAAATCAAAATATCTTAATTTCCAATTCCATTGGAGTCCAATGGAGTAATGTATGATAGGAATCATACTCTTTCAATCAAAGAACTATTTCAATGATTCCCATGTTTGTATTTCGAAAGGAAAGGGATCCAGATGATTGGAAATTTTTTCCAATCTAATTCTTCTGAAATTTTCTATTTCAATTAAGGGGCTCTTACTATCCTTATAGATTAGATGGATACTGAGGAAGACCGGACCTTTTTTTGATCCCTCTTTACTCTTCAAAGAAGAAGTCGTTTTGTTAAGTGTATACGCACTTTCTATGAGAAATGATATAGACATAGTGGTTGTCTAACGAGAGACTATGCAATAATAAGATCTTGCCTCGGGCGAGTCACATATTGCGCATTTACCGCTGGGTTTCTAATTTTAGAAAGGAGATTTTTTCTTTATCGACTTATTTCATATCATGGTTCGGGCGTTAAAAATCGGTGAGGTTTACTCTTCCTTTTCGAAATCCGAAGAAGTGCCCGTGGGCCTCCTGTCAATAGTTTGTCAATAGTTAAATCAATTATTTCTTCGGAATACTAAAAAAAAGATTACTACGCGATTTTAGTAATCTATATGCCCATATCGTTTTTCAATCATTGATTCTTTCCATAAATACCGATATTCAGATTGGAAATCATAAAAAATCTAGTAATTCGAATCATAATTAGAATTATAAGATAAGAGTTAAGACGATTATTTCAGATTGATCGGAACAAGTAGATGTAGCAAATAAATAGAATTGGGTGCTATGTCAATTCCATACAATATAGGGAATTTATAGACACATATATGAAGAGAATATTGTAGATTGATCTATATAAAATGAAGCCTCTATCTTTATTCTAGAGTAGAACTTTATAGACTAAGAGATAGATAGTATGGTAAGAAATAAATAGATGAATCTTTCTTTCTTACCATACTATCGAATTCATAAAATACTGCCGATTATAGTCCGCTCATTTCATTTAAGACGCGAAATTGGAATCCTTTTCATTTCATTTTACTTCGTCCATTTTTGATAAGAACTCAGAAGGAAAGTTTCATTCAAATGAATTTGAAAATTGAATTGAATTAATCATTTTGACTGACTGTTTTTACGTAAATGATAAGTAGAAAAGCGGTAGGAACTAGAATGAATAGTGCAGTCGCAATAAATGCAAGAATATTGACTTCCATAATCTCATCGGTTTTTTTACTTCGCAATAACTCGGGATTTAATCCCATAGAGATGATAAATCTTTTTTCTGTAAATTCAATGAATGAATTACCTCTCGACGATCTTGAATCCGATCAATATCATGAATAACAATATCTGAGCTATCAAATCAATTCGTCGTCGAGACTTGAATAGTATAACATAGGAAGTTCTTTTATCCATACCGAATCCAAATTTGGATTCCTGACCCAATCAATCCAAAATTCCTTTATTTATCATTTGTTTCCCTTCTTTTTTCTATAACCTACCTTACGTCTTCCTTGTACAATCATCTGATGAAGTATTATCAGATTGCCCTTCCACTTCGATTAGTCACATAGTTACAAACCCAAACAAACAAGAAAAGCGAAATGGAAAAAAAAGAGTTAAGTTCTAAACTCCTTGTGATTTTTTGGAAGACGAAGACAAAGAAGTTTGATAAAGATGAGGCCGGTATAAAAGATCTAATATCACTATTTTAGGGTTTGTTATTTCTTCGATGGGACCCTAAAAAAAAAAATGGAAAAATAGGAAAGAAAAAAAGCCCCTTTGTTTTGGAAATTGAATTCTGCCTCCTGACATCCTTTCATAGAAAGGTAGAAATTAATTGATGTATTTATTGGATCCGTCGGGACTGACGGGGCTCGAACCCGCAGCTTCCGCCTTGACAGGGCGGTGCTCTGACCAATTGAACTACAATCCCAGGGAAATAAGGGATCTAGCAGAAAATTTTATTCTTTTTTTATCTTCGTATTTCGTATGGGGTATTTCGGAAGGACAGGGGGGTTATACCATCTCATGGTAGATTGGCGAATTATTGGGCCGAGCTGGATTTGAACCAGCGTAGACATATTGCCAACGAATTTACAGTCCGTCCCCATTAACCGCTCGGGCATCGACCCAGGAAGAATCCACTTTAGGCTTATTGGTAATCCATGATCAACTTCGTTTCGTAGTACCCTACCCCCAGGGGAATTCGAATCCCCGCTGCCTCCTTGAAAGAGAGATGTCCTAAACCACTAGACGATGGGGGCCGACTTGCCCAACCGCCCTCATACTATGATCATAGTATGAACAGTTTTTTGAAAT